TATGAAAAGTTGGTTCCGATTGATTAAAGAACCGAATTTATTCATGTCGAAAAACACGTGTTTGGGATGAAAATAAAGTTCTCTTGGGAGAGGTATGGAAAAACGGGAGGTTTAAAATAGGTCCCAAATTTTTATAAGAATCGAGCTGTTCAGTAGGAGGTAGGGAAAATGAAGGTGTTTGGGGGCGGTCCGGGATTTCTATAAGGTTTATTAATTTTTATTTTATTTCATGAAATATGCATGTGAAATTTTGACATTTGTATATGATTTCGGTTCATTGGGGTTTTTATTATAGGAATTTGGTATGCATTTTAGTGCAACTTTTAAAAATCGGGTAAAAAATATGCTCAATCTAGGAGAATTTTATAATAACGATTTTTGTAAAATATCGGTTACAGAGAAAAATATGTCTAACAAGCATGAAGGAATGTATCCATATAGGGAGGGTGCTAGGCCAAGAATATAGCTCCACCTGGACTAAAGGTCTACCCCGGAGAGGGGTTCGGTAACGGGCATATATGGGTGTCAGGTGAAAGGAGTGATAAAAAAAGCTAACCAGGGGTGGATCGGGCATAGGTGATAAGAACATGCGGCAGAATGTACCAGGATAAAGGGTGCGACCAAAGGCTTTTTAAAGAGCAAGTAGGGCGGGGTGGTTCCGGACCATTGAGTAGACCTTGAGAGTGTAACCAGCGGCCTTGGAAAGAGCATAGATGGGAGGAGTTACGATATATGGCCGTGAGAAGCAGGACTGTGTACTTTAAGGGGAAGGATAGCGGGTTTCACGGGCTGGGTTAAATTAAGGGACACCATTAGGTTTAGGATAGTCATGATTACTAAAATTAGGCAGCCTCTGAATAATGGAACGACCAGGAAATGTGGGGGGCAATTATATGTTAATGAACCAGGATTATATATGAATGATTATAGTAGGATTCCCGTTTATTAGGCGTGAGGCAAACCATTAATGTAAAATTATACATAGCGGAGCGGCGTGATTTTATAGAGTAGTTTTTAATGAACCGAAATCTATTACTGAAAATAGGGGGGGGGTAGGGGGGGGGTCCTAGGAGAGCTTTATTTTGTTTTCATATGCAAAACAGTTTATAGACTTATTCCGGGTTAAAAAGTGGTGGGGGGGTAGGGGGGGGTCCTAGGAGAGCCTTATTTTTTACCAACTATAGACTTATTCCGGGTTAAAAAAGTGGTAGGCTATAGATTCTTAAATTTATCATGTGTGATTAATCAAAGAGTAGTTTAAGTAAAATGCTGGTTTTGGGGACCAGAGATGGGCGTGCTCTCTTTGATGCTCTAAGGGGTGTGCCCGGCTTTGGTTTACAAGAACAATGCTTTATTATTAAGCTATTAGAGCAGTTAGGGGCTATTAGGGTTTTATTTTCAAGTCAGCCTAGTAAGGGGTTGATGGCAAAGAATGAAAAATATAGAAATGAGGCTGCTTGGCCGATAGTTGTAAAGGGGGGCTCTACTGGTTTGGTTGCAGCCCATGTAAGGATGATGAAGGTAGTAATGAGGGCTCAGAATGCTATTTGGGCTATTGGACGGAAGGTTATTGATCGGATGAAGCTTGTGTGGGTAAATGGTATTGTGAGGAGGATGCAAATGGCTAAAACCAAGGCCGACGCTCCTCCTAATTTATTTGGAACTGAACGAAGAATTCCGTAAGCAAATAGAAAGTACCACTCGGGTTTAATGTGCTGTGGTGTGACCAGGGGGTTGGCTTTGGAGAAGTTTTCTGGGTCGTTGAGTATATTTGGGAAAAATGATATAGTTAATAGTAGGGTGGTGATTAGTATGGTCATTAGTACAAGGTCTTTGTAGGAGTGGTATGGGTGAAAGGGGATTTTGTCAATGTCTGAGTTGGTACCCAGGGGGTTGTTAGAGCCCTGGTTGTGTAATAGGACGATGTGAATAGATGTTAGGGCAACAAGTCCAAATGGAAGAATAAAGTGTAGGGCGAAGAATCGGGTAAGGGTTGGGTCGTTAATGGCAAAGCCCCCCCAGAGTCATGTAGTTAGGGTGTTGCCCAGGTAGGGCACTGCGGTTAGCAGGTTTGTGATAACTGTTGCTGCTCAGAAGGATATTTGTCCCCATGGTAAGACATAACCGAAAAAGGCTGTTGCCATTAGAGTGATTATCAGTGTAGTGCCTGTTATTCACACTTCTTTATTTATATAGGAGCCGTAATAAAGACCGCGTGCGATGTGGATGTAGGCGCAGATAAAGAAGAGGGAGGCTCCTGTGGCGTGTGTGTTCTGTATGATCCACCCGTGGGGTACGTCTCGGGTGATGTGGATAATGGATGAAAATGCTGTGTTAATGTTGGCTGTGTAGTGCATGGCTAGAAAGAACCCAGTTATAATTTGAACCATTAAACATGTTAAGAGCATAGATCCGAAATTTCATCAGGTTGAAATGTTTGTACCTACGGGAAGTAGGTTGAATAATTTGAGGGTGTGTTGGTGAAGCATTGTTTTTGTAGTTGATTTACAACGGTGGTTTTTCGGGCCACAGGTCTCATTTGAGCAAGAATTATGGTTATAGTTGATTACATGTTTTGTTTTATTGCAGTTTTTATGGTGTTGAGTGTAATGGTTTTAGGGGTGGTAGTTGTTCCGTATCATGGGGTTATTGCTTTAATAGGAGTCTCTTTTTTTTGCTGTGTGGTCATGGTAATCTTGGGTCGTACATTTACTGCTTTGGTGGTCTATGTCGTGTATTTGGGGGGTTTGGTTGTGGTATTTAGTTATTGTGTGAGTGTGGAGAAGGATGATAGTGTTGTTGGTGTGGGGGGTTTTAAGTATTTTATATTGGTTTTTGGTGTGGGGTTAGTGGTCTGTTTGTGTGGTGGAAAGGGTTTATTGAACCCCTCCGAGTGAGGAGACTACTTGTGCTTAGAGGTGAATGGTTATGGGGTGTTATATTTTAATGGGGGGGTTGGGTTGATTGTGTGTTCTTGGAGTTTGATTGTAGTCTTGTTTTCTGTTTTGGTGGTTCTTGGTTGATCTCGGCTCGGGGGTCTTCGTCCATTTAGAGTATAATAATAACCATGAAGATGGTTATGGTGAGCGTGAAAGTGGTCATATAATTTTTGACCAGGTTAGTCTGTTGTGTTGATAGTTGGATGGTGAAAGAGGATGTGTTTGATAGTCCCTTTGGCCCTCAGTTTTCTAGGGCCCATAGATCGGTCAATTCTGTTGAGATTTGTTGACTAAGTTTTATTGTGGTTATTGTGATCTTTCGGTGGAGGGTGCCAAAAAAGGCCAGCTGATTGAAGAATGAGGTTGTTGTTTTTGGTTTTTGTGATGGGGTGAGGGTGGTGATATAGAGGATGTCTAGTGAGATGGTTATACTTGTAATGGTGATTATTAGGGCTATTAGTTTGATAGCTTTTGGTGTAGTGACAAGGGCTGAGGTTTGTAGGGTAGAGATTTTAGTTAGTAGTCCGATGATTGTTGATATAATTGCTAGTCGTGCTAGCGGGGAGAGGATTTTTTCTGTTTCTTGGTGGGTGTTTTGATTAGTGCGTGGGTAGTTTGTTAGTGCGAAGTAGATAATTTGTGTGCTGTATGTAGCAGAAAGGGCTGTGGCTATTAGTGTAGCTGTGAGGGCTCATGAGTTTACATGGGTGTTTATTATAGTTTCGATAATGATGTCTTTGGAGTAGAACCCGGATAAATACGGGGTGCCTGTGAGTGAGAGGCTTGCAATTGTGATGAATGAAGAAGTTATTGGCATGGTTTTTAAGAGTGAGCCCATTATACGAACATCTTGGTCATTATTTGTGTTGTGGATAAATGTCCCAGAGCACAGGAATAGTAGGGCTTTAAAGAAAGAGTGGGTGATTATGTGTAGGAAGGCCAGGGTTGGTTGATTTAGTCCTACTATCGTTATTATCAACCCCAGCTGGCTTGTCGTGGATAGTGCGATGATTTTTTTAATGTCTTTGTGTGTGATTGCGGAGGTTGCTGCGAATATGGTTGTTGTGGCTCCTAGAATAAGGCATGTCGTTGTTATTGTTTTGTTGGTGGCTAGAATTGGGTTGAGTCGAATTAGTAAGAAGACCCCGGCAACTACTATTGTGCTAGAGTGAAGGAGGGCGGATACGGGTGTAGGGCCTTCTATGGCTGTGGGCAGTCAGGGGTGTAGTCCGATTTGGGCTGATTTTCCTATGGCTGCTGCTACTAGTCCCAGTAGGGGCAGGGTATTTATTGTGTCGTGTTGGGTTAATAGTTCTTGGATATTTATTGAGGAGGAGGACATGAGTCAGGCTAGTGCTATAATTAGGCCAATGTCGCCGATTCGATTATATACGAGGGCTTGGAGGGCTGCGGTGTTGGCGTTTGAACGGGCACCCCATCAGTTGATTAGCAAGAAGGATATAATGCCTACACCTTCTCATCCGATGATAAGCTGGTATATGTTGTTTGACGTGATAATAATGATTATAGTAATGAGGAACAAAGATAGGTACTTAATGAATTTGTTGATGTTTGGGTCGTTTGATATGTATCAGGTAGAGAAGCTGATAATGGATCAGGTGATAAATAGTGCCACAGGGGTGAAGGCTAGTGATAGTGTGTCGAACGTTAAGGAGGGGGTAATGTTTTCTGTTGCTAGTTTGATTATGGGGGGGGCTGTTAGTGTTGTTTCGTGGTTTTTATTAAGCAGGGTGCTTATTGGTATAAGGCTGATAAAGAATAGTAGTATTAGTTTATTTTTAGTCTGGTTTGGGTTGTGTTTGTTATATGGTTGGGTTGTTGAGATAGTTAGAGATAGTAAAATAGTCAGTAGGATAGATGGGGCTATCTGGCTCATATTCTACTACTTGGATTTGCACCAAGGCTCTTGGCGCCTAAGACCAATGGAATATAGCTTCTATCCTTTAGTAGAAGAGAGGGCTGGGTTTTAATACCAGGATAAAGAATTAGCAGGTCTTAGGCCTTCTCGGTGTACGAGGCATGTGTCTAATTTCAAGGTCACAGCTTGATATTTTTTTTAAATTACGGTACACCTAAATAGAAGTTCTGGTTTCATTGAGATCATAACAAGGGGGATGGTGTGAAGGGTCATGAGTAGATGTTCTCGTGAGTGTGTTGGTTGTGTGGGGTGGTTTAATAGTGGTGTGCCTATTTGAGTAGATAAGAATATGTGAAAGGAATAGGAGGCGGTAATTAGTATGGAGAGTCCGAATATTACAATAGTTGTCGGGCACCAGTTGAACAGGGAAGATGCGATTAGTAATTCCCCTGTAAAGTTAAGGCTTGGTGGAATAGCGATGTTTATAAGGTTGGCTAGCAACCACCAGGTTGTAGCTATTGGTAGGATGTTGTGAAACCCGCGGGTTAGGATTAGGATGCGGGTGTTTGTTCGTTCGTAGGTGGTATTGGCAAGACAGAATAGTATTGATGAGGTGAACCCATGGGCAACTATCAATGACATGGCTCCGGACAGGCCCCACGGAGTTTGTAGTATGATTGATGCAACTACTAGGCCTATATGGCTGATAGAGGAGTATGCGATTAAAGATTTCAGGTCTGTTTGTTGTAGACAGGTTAGGTTGGCCAGGATTGCACCTCAAAGTGCAAGAACCAGAAATGGGAGAAATGTGTCTGTTTTTATGGTGGGCATAATTTGTATTATTCGGATTATGCCGTATCCGCCCAGTTTAAGAAGGATTGCTGCTAGTACTATGGATCCGGCGATGGGGGCTTCTACGTGGGCTTTGGGTAGTCATAGGTGTAGGCCGTATAGGGGCATTTTTGTTAGGAAGGCTAACAGGCAAGCTAGCCACAGTAATAGTTCTGTTCATGCCCCAAGGGGCTGTATTGTTGTGGAGAATGATGTTGGTGTAAATGTTAGGTTATTTATGAATAAAATGGCTAAAAGTAGGGGTATTGAGGTTATTAGGGTGTATAGTATGAAGTAGGTGCCTGCTGTGAGGCGCTCGGCCTGTTGCCCCCACCGGGTGATAATGATCAGGGTGGGGGCAAGTGTGGCCTCAAATATAACGTATATTAGGGTCAGGTTGTCGGCTATAAATGTTAGGGAGATGGCCGATTGAAGGACGACAAGAGTAGCTAAGAAGGTCCGCTGTCGTCCCAGGGGCTCTTTAGTTATTGTATTCTGGCTAGCTAGAATTGATAGTGGTAGGAGTCAGTATGATAGTAGAAGTAGGGGGGTGGAAATACCATCTAGGTTGAGATACAGGTTTGACTGAGGTTTTATTAGTGTTAGACTTAGTAGCGAGAGTATAAATGAGTAAGAGCTGGTTGTTGTGTATAGTATTTTTGGTTGAAGTAGGAGGGTAGCTGGGGCTAGTATTATAATTGCACAGGTGAATTTTATCATTATAATAAGTTAAGATTTTTTAGGAAGTCCCCCCCGTGGGTTCGAGTAATTGCAACAACTAGGCTAAGTCCGACTGCTGCCCCACATACAGAGATGGTGAGTGAAATAACAGGCATGGGGGTTTGTGAGAGTGTTGTTGTAGTTAGGGTGAATGCGGTTAATATTATGAATAGGAGTAATATTATTGTTTCGAGACACATTAGGGCGATTATAAGGTGTTTGTGTTGTATAGATAGGCTAATTATGGTAATTATAAAGGTGGCAGTTAGAATATTTTTAATAAATTCCATTGTTGGGGCTTAATGGGTTAAGTTCTTATGAGTCGAAATCAAATGTCTAGTTAGACTACCCCAGCACTCTGTTCATTCTAGGCCGCCCTGAAGTCACTCATAAATTAGGCCCATTGTGAGGATTATTAGTAGTGTTATGGCTAATGCCGTTGTTGTGTTTGGTGGGTTTGTATTTAAACTTCATGGGGTTGGAAGTAGTAAGATAATTTCTAAGTCAAATAGGATGAATAAGATGGCAACAAGAAAGAATTGAATGGAGATGGGTGATCGGGCGTTGCCGAGGGGGTCAAACCCGCACTCATAGGGGGATAGTTTGTTGGCATCCGGTTTTATGATTATTAGCATATTAATGGTAAATAAGAGTACTGTCACTGTTAGGGATAAGAGTATTAAGGTTAGGAGGCTAATTATTTCTTCCCGGGTGGGGTCTTAATGCTTGGAAGGTACTTGTACTAATATACTAAAGAAATACGAGCCTCATCAGTAAACTGAGACGAATAGGAATAATCATACGACGTCTACAAAGTGTCAGTATCAGATGGCTGCCTCATAGCCAAAGTGATGGGTTGTTGTGAAGTGGGCTTTAATTAATCGTATTAGGCAAACTATTAGGAATGAGGTTCCGATTATGACATGGAGTCCGTGAAATCCTGTGGCTACAAAAAATAATGATCCGTAAACACTATCTGAGATGGTGAAAGGAGCTTCTATGTACTCTGATGCTTGTAGGGCTGTGAAGTAAACACCCAGGGCGATGGTGATTATAAGTGCGTATGTTGATTCTTTTTTATTGTTTTTTATTATTGTGTGGTGGGATCATGTGATTGTTGCCCCGGATGATAAAAGGACGGCTGTGTTGAGTAGAGGGACCTCAGTTGGGTTGAGTGGGTTGATGCCTGTTGGGGGTCATTCTGCACCTAGTTCGGGGGTTGGTACAAGGCTTACGTGGTATAGGGCTCAGAAAAACCCTAGGAAGAAGAGAACCTCTGATGTGATAAATAGGACTATCCCGTGTCGTATGTTTTTTTGTACTCCGTGTGTGTGGTGTCCTTGGTAAGTGCTTTCTCGGATGACATCGCGTCATCATTGAATTATGGTTAATATTAAGGTGATCCCCCCTATTTTCAGTAATAGAGTGGAATTAGAGTGGAATCATAGTCCTAGTCCTGAGGCCATTAGTAGTGAACCCAGGGCCCCTGTAAGGGGCCAGGGGCTAGGGTCAACAAGATGGTATTGGTGTAATTGGTGAGTCATTATGTGTTTTCTTGTAGGTATAAGGTTGTTAGTAGAACGAATACGTAGGCCTGAATACAGGCTACTGCAAACTCTAGAAGGGTGAGTAGTAATAGCAGGGTTGTGGTTAGTAGGCTAATGGTGGTGTGTGAGTTGGTGAAGCTTAGTGCAGTTGAGCTAATTATTGTTATTAGAAGGTGACCCGCTGTAATGTTGGCTGTGAGTCGCACGCCTAGTGCTACGGGTCGTATTAATAGGCTGATTGTCTCAATTAGGGTTATGAAGGGTACTAGGGCTGTTGGGGATCCTTCTGGGAGCATGTGGGCTAATGTGTTTGAGGGCTTTGTTGTTAGCCCCGTAATAACACTTGCTATTCAGAGGGGGAGCGCTAAGGCTATGTTTATCGATAGTTGGGATGTTGTCGTAAAGGTATATGGTAGAAGGCCCAGGAGGTTGGATAAAAGGATTAATAGGAGCAGGCTAGTGAGAAGTCGGGACCATTTTTGTCCGCTTAGGGATAGCTGGTTAAATATACCCGTGAGGGCTGCTTTAAGGAGCAGGGTGGTGGCTAGAGTTATTCGGCCCCCCAGGAGTTTGGGTTTGTGGTGGATTAGAAGTATGGGTATAAGTATGGAGATAAAGCTAATAGGGACTATAAGTAGTTCTGGGCTCTCAAATTGTTGAAATATGGTTATGTTCATGGTAGATTTATTATAGGCGGGCCCATCTTTGTGGCGTTGTTTAATGGGGTTATAGTGATTTGGTAGGTTTTAATTTTTTGGGTAATTGAGTAGAGAATAAACCAGGTCCACAGGTATGTTATGAACACATAGATGATATTTAGCTGGGGCATTCACCAAGGAAAGTCTTATTTCTTCTCTAGCTTAAAAGGCTAATGCTTAAGTTAGAAGCTTCTTGGTGAGTGCTCTGAGGATAGTCAGGGTTCAAATAGGTTGAGGGGGATGGCTTCTATTGCAATTGGTATAAAGCTATGGTTTGCTCCGCAGATTTCTGAGCACTGGCCAAAGAAGACCCCGGTACGGGATGTGGCTAAGGGGATTTGGTTGAGGCGCCCCGGTACCGCGTCTACTTTGACTCCTAGTGATGGCACCGCTCAGGAGTGTAAGACGTCTTCTGCTGTGATTACGACCCGTGCCTGTAGCCCTGCAGGGATCACCATGCGATGGTCCGCCTCAAGGAGGCGGGGTATGCCGTGTGAAAGATTTTGTGTATTAATTATATAGGAGTCGTATGTCATAAGGATTTCGTCTGAGTACTCGTAGTTTCAATATCATTGATGTCCAGTTGTTTTAATTGTTAGATAGGGGTTGAACACTTCTTCCATCAAATATAAGGATCGGACAGAAGGGAGGGCGGTTAGAATTAGGATTATAATGGGGGCTATTGTTCATGCTGCTTCTAGCTGCTCTGCTTCTTCTGTTGGGTCGTTGTGGGTTACTGTTGCTATAGTTGCGGTTATGGCAAACATTATGATGACTATTGATATGAGAAAGGTGAGTAAGAGTACATGGTCGTGGAGGAAAACCACTTCTTCTATTGTTGGGCCGGAGGCTTCTTGTAAAGAGAATTGGGCTGCGTATGGCATTGAGAACCACAGGTTGACTGTGACTCAGTCATGACAAGACTATATAATGTGTTTACTAGATTCTCTGGGAAAAAAGCATAATATGCGATTGACTTGAAATCAATAGATGGCAGTTAAATTCTGTCTTTTCTCGGGTCAAGGCCAGTCAATGTATGAGATGTAGTCTCGGATTGAGGCATAGGAGTTATTTAACATAAAGGTTGGTTCTGTGTGAGTGTGGTATGGTGGTGGGGTGCCGTAGAACCACTCTACGTGAGTTTTTTTTCCGAGGGGGAATTTTGGTGTCCGTTTTTGTGTGAATGCTTCTCATACAATAAATAGTGACATGAGTACTGCGATTAATGAGATGGTTGAGCCGATTGATGAGATGGTGTTTCAGAGGGCGAAGGCATCTGGAAAGTCGGAGTATCGACGGGGTATACCCGAGAGGCCTAAAAAGTGTTGGGGGAAAAAAGTTATGTTGACACCTGTGAACATTACTCAAAATTGGGTTTTTGTTATAGTTTGGTTAAGTGAGTACCCGGTGAACAGTGGAAATCAGTGGGTTAGGCCACCCATGATGGCAAATACTGCCCCCATAGAGAGGACGTAGTGGAAGTGTGCTACTACATAGTAGGTGTCGTGAAGGACAATGTCTAATGATGAGTTTGCTAGGATAATGCCCGTTATTCCGCCTACTGTGAACAGGAAGATAAAGCCCAGGGCTCAGTAGACCGGTGTTTGTCACTTAATTTGGCCCCCGGTGAGTGTTGCTAGTCAACCGAACACTTTGATTCCTGTTGGAATTGCGATGATTATTGTTGCTGCTGTGAAATAGGCTCGGCTATCGATATCTAGGCCTACAGTGAATATGTGGTGGGCTCAGACTACGAAACCTAGGATTGCAATTGATATTATTGCCCAAATTATACTAGTGTACCCGAAAGTGTTTTTTTTCCCTGTATAAAAGGTAATAATGCTTGACACGATTCCAAACCCTGGGAGGATAAGGATGTATACTTCTGGGTGTCCAAAGAATCAAAACAGGTGTTGAAACAATACCGGGTCCCCGCCCCCGCAGGGGTCAAAGAAAGTTGTGTTTAGATTTCGGTCGGTCAGTAGTATTGTAACGGCCGCCGCTAATACGGGCAGCGCTAATAGTAATATAATAGCTGTGATTAATACGGATCACACAAATAAGGGTATGTTAAACATAGGTATTGACTTAGGTTTCATGTTAATACATGTTGTAATGAAGTTGATTGCTCCCAGGATGGACGAGGCGCCCGCTAAATGTAGGGAGAAGATGGCCAGGTCTACGGATGAGCCGGCGTGGGCGAGGTTTCCAGAGAGTGGAGGGTACACAGTCCACCCAGTGCCTGCTCCTGCCTCCACATAGGATGAGGATAGAAGCAGAAGTAATGCTGGTGGCAGCAGTCAAAAGCTCATGTTGTTTATACGGGGGAAGGCTATGTCTGGGGCCCCGATTATTAAAGGGATCAGCCAATTTCCAAACCCGCCGATCATAATGGGTATAACTATAAAGAAAATTATAATGAATGCATGGGCTGTCACCAGCGTGTTGAAAATCTGATCACTGCCCAGTAAAGACCCAGCCTGGGTTAATTCTATGCGTATTAGTATACTTAGACAGGCCCCCAGGAGCCCGGACCACGCCCCAAAAATCAGGTAGAGGGTCCCGATATCTTTGTGGTTTGTTGAGAATAGTCAACGAGTTATAAACACAGGTAGCATGGCCGACATAGGCGGTAAACTGTAAATTTACCCATAGGACTCCCACCTTGCTGCCAGGCCCTGAGGTGTTATCATGTCAGACTGCAAATCTGAAGTTGGCAGCTGCCCGGGGCTTCTCCGTTTTTTCTTTCCGGCTAAAAACGGAGAAGTAGACTAAAGTCCGTCGGCTTGGACGACTATTTGTTAATTAGTTTTTTGTGGGATCAAAGCCTGCTAGTCTAGAGAGCTTTAGTTTAATTAAAATATCTGTGTTGCAAGCAGGGGATGTAGTATTGCAAGCTCTACAGAAACTAAAGTAATCTTTTTTGGGGACTTTGAAGGTCTCTAGTTTATATAACTTAAGTTTCTATATATTGGGGGACAGGGGTAATATAAGGATGGTGGTGATTAATAGTGTAGATATTAATAAAGGGTGGTTTTTATATGGGACTCGTCATTTTATTTGGGTTGTGGTTGTTTGTGGGAAAAGGGTTATTGATATTAGGTAGGTTATTCGCATGTACAGGTATAGGCTGAATAGGGAGGTTATGGCCATTGTGGTGGCTTCCACTATAAGGTTGGATGATATTATTTTGTTTAGAATTAACCATTTTGGCATAAACCCCGTAAGAGGGGGCAGACCGCTGAGCGATAGGATTATAAGGCTTATGGCTGCGGTTAGGTGGGGGGTGGTGGTTCATAGGGCTCCCAGGTCTTTGATTGTTGTTGTTGTTGTTAGGTTGAGTACAAGGAAAATTGGGGTAGTGTTGATCGTGTAGATTATAAAGGTAAGGGTTGAGATATTAGGCGCAATAGTTATTGTGGCTAGGATTCACCCGGTGTGGGCAATTGATGAAAAGGCTATTAATTTTCGTATTTGGGTTTGATTTAGTCCCCCTATTCCCCCCAATAGAATTGAGAGGGTTGCTGACATTATTATGATAGAGTGGCTAGATTTGTTGTGGGTGGCTAGGAGGACTGAGATTGGTGCAATTTTTTGTCATGTTAGAATTGTTAGGGCAGCTATTGTTGTTGTCCCTTGAGAGACTTCTGGGAGTCAGTAATGAAAGGGTGCTGCTGCTATTTTTATTATTAGCGCTAGGGTGATGATTTTTATTATTGTGGGGTCGGTTATTATATTGATCTCTCAGCTTGAGGATGATATGGCATTGTTTGTTGCTGCAAAAAGAATGGCTGTTGAGGCTAATGTTTGTGTTAGGAAGTACTTTGTTGTGGCCTCGGTTGCCCGAGGGTGGTTGGATTTGGAGATTACAGGGGCTATGGCTAGGGTGTTGATCTCTAAGCAAGCTCATGCCATTAGTCAGTGTGTTGAAGATGCGATTATGGTAGTGCTTAGGATAATACTTATTGTGATTGTCGTTCAGGACAGGGGGTTCATTAGTAGAGGCCGGTAGGCATTTTCGGGGTATGGGCCCGACAGCTTGTTTAGCTTACTCTACTTAGAAGATATTATATGGAGTATCGGAAATTTTGGGTTTCCGGGTCTGAGTTCAAGTCTCAGTCTTCTAGTACTAAAGGGGTGATTTGAACACCCGTTTTGAGGTTTTAAGCCTGTTGCATGGCCGGGCTCTGCTACTTTAGTAGTATGAAAATTTGGTTCCGATTGATTAAAGAACCGAATTTATTCATGTCGAAAAACACGTGTTTGGGATGAAAATAAAGTTCTCTTGGGAGAGGTATGGAAAAACGGGAGGTTTAAAATAGGTCCCAAATTTTTATAAGAATCGAGCTGTTCAGTAGGAGGTAGGGAAAATGAAGGTGTTTGGGGGCGGTCCGGGATTTCTATAAGGTTTATTAATTTTTATTTTATTTCATGAAATATGCATGTGAAATTTTGACATTTGTATATGATTTCGGTTCATTGGGGTTTTTATTATAGGAATTTGGTATGCATTTTAGTGCAACTTTTAAAAATCGGGTAAAAAATATGCTCAATCTAGGAGAATTTTATAATAACGATTTTTGTAAAATATCGGTTACAGAGAAAAATATGTCTAACAAGCATGAAGGAATGTATCCATATAGGGAGGGTGCTAGGCCAAGAATATAGCTCCACCTGGACTAAAGGTCTACCCCGGAGAGGGGTTCGGTAACGGGCATATATGGGTGTCAGGTGAAAGGAGTGATAAAAAAAGCTAACCAGGGGTGGATCGGGCATAGGTGATAAGAACATGCGGCAGAATGTACCAGGATAAAGGGTGCGACCAAAGGCTTTTTAAAGAGCAAGTAGGGCGGGGTGGTTCCGGACCATTGAGTAGACCTTGAGAGTGTAACCAGCGGCCTTGGAAAGAGCATAGATGGGAGGAGTTACGATATATGGCCGTGAGAAGCAGGACTGTGTACTTTAAGGGGAAGGATAGCGGGTTTCACGGGCTGGGTTAAATTAAGGGACACCATTAGGTTTAGGATAGTCATGATTACTAAAATTAGGCAGCCTCTGAATAATGGAACGACCAGGAAATGTGGGGGGCAATTATATGTTAATGAACCAGGATTATATATGAATGATTATAGTAGGATTCCCGTTTATTAGGCGTGAGGCAAACCATTAATGTAAAATTATACATAGCGGAGCGGCGTGATTTTATAGAGTAGTTTTTAATGAACCGAAATCTATTACTGAAAATAGGGGGGGGGTAGGGGGGGGGTCCTAGGAGAGCTTTATTTTGTTTTCATATGCAAAACAGTTTATAGACTTATTCCGGGTTAAAAAGTGGTGGGGGGGTAGGGGGGGGTCCTAGGAGAGCCTTATTTTTTACCAACTATAGACTTATTCCGGGTTAAAAAGTGGTGGGGGGGTAGGGGGGGGTCCTAGGAGAGCCTTATTTTTTACCAACTATAGAGTTATTCCGGGTTAAAAAGTGGTGGGGGGGGTAGGGGGGGGTCCTAGGAGAGCCTTATTTTGGGCGAAAATATAAGGGAAGTGAGGATTTATGTCCTGTAGCTACTCTATCAAGGTAGCCCCTGATGCTCGGGCACGCTTCCATTGTGGGGGGGTTCCGCATAGTGCTGTTGTGGTGGAGATATTGAGTAGACACATGGTTAGGGTTATTGGGAGGTATTGTTTTCATAGAAGGTGTATTAACTGATCATAGCGAAATCGAGGGTAGGAGGCCCGGACCCATAGGAATATAGTTGTGAGGGCTATTGTTTTTGTTATTAGGTTTAGTGTGAATAGTTGGGGGTTTGTGGTTCCTGGATTGATGAATATTATAGTGGAGAGGGTGTTTATTAGGAGGATGTTGGCATATTCAGCTAAGAAAAGTAGGGCGAATGGTCCTGCGGAGAACTCTACGTTGAAACCTGAGACCAGCTCTGACTCTCCTTCTGTTAGGTCGAAGGGGGTTCGGTTGGTTTCTGCTAGGGTGGAGGTAAATCATATTATTGCTAGTGGTCAAGCTGGTAATAGTAACCAAAGGGGTTCTTGTGTTTCTGTAAAGGACATTAAAGAGTAGTTGCCGGTGAGAGTGGCTATAGATACAATGATTAGTCCGAGGGTGACCTCGTATGAAATAATTTGGGCTACGGCTCGTATTGCCCCTATTAATGGGTATTTTGAGTTGGATGATCACCCTGCTCACAGGATGGTGTACGTGAATATTCCAGATATGGCCATGATGAATAGAAGGCCTAGATTTATGTTGGTTAGTGGGTGGGGTATGGGTAGGGGGGCCCAGGAGATTATAGCAAGGGTGAGGGCTATAATTGGTGATAGGGTAAAGAGGAGGGGCGAGGATATGGTTGGTTTTGTGGCTTCTTTGGTAATAAGTTTTAGTCCATCGGCGATGGGTTGAAGAAGTCCTAGGGGTCCAATAAGGTTTGGGCCTTTTCGGAGTTGTATATAGCCCAGTAGTTTTCGTTCTAGTAGGGTGAGGAATGCTACGGCTATGAGGATGGGGAGGGTGTATAGTGTCGGGTTAATAATGTTAGATAGGACTATGGTCATTATTAGGGCTAAGGGTGTGCCTTAATAACCTTATATAGGTTAATGTTTTTATTGTTTTATGGGGCTTACATTTCCTTAAAGCGTGCGTGTGGTATTGGCTTTGTTATTTTGGTCCTTTCGTACTAAAAATAACAGATCATAGATAGAAACTGACCTGGATTGCTCCGGTCTGAACTCAGATCACGTAGGACTATTAGTCGTTGAACAAACGAACCCTTGGCAGCGGCTACACCGCCAGGATGTCCTGATCCAACATCGAGGTCGTAAACCTTCTTTTTGATATGGGCTCTTGAAGAAGATAGCGCTGTTATCCCTGGAGTAACTTGGTTCATTTATCAGGTATACTGGGTCTATGTGGGCTTGTGAGCCTGGGGTACGAGTGAAGTCGTGTTATTGGAAGTTTTCTTTTTTTCCAAGGTCGCCCCAACCAAAAGTAGTCATTATAGGGTTTAATGAGTTAGTTGAAGCTTCACAGGGTCTTCTGGTCTTATGTTGGTATTCTAGCTTTTGTACTAGGAGATCAGTTTAATTGATTGACTATAAGAGACAGTTAGGCTTTCATTTTGCCTTTCATACAGGTCTACAATTAATAGACAAATGATTACGCTACCTTTGCACGGTTAGGGTACCGCGGCCGTTTAATAGTTCACCGGGCAGGCGTTGCCTTTAATATTTGTTTGGCTAAAGGTTATGTTTTTGTTAAACAGTTGAAGTCTTTGTTTGCCGAGTTCCTTTTATAGTAGTTGATCTTTCTTTTTAACGCCCCAGTGTTGGTGTCACAGTGAGTATGAAGGTGTGTATTGAGTAGTTGTTTACCTTTTGTGGTCTGTTAATTGCTAGTAGAGTTTCTGTTCTAGCGGACGGGTGCGTTGAAGAGAGGGCGTCTCATTATTAGTTTTAGCATGATAATGTCTATGATTATAGGCTTACCTTTAGTTGGTTTGGAGTTTTGTGTTTGTTTGGGCTTTATTTGAGTAATTCTTTAACGATATTTTTTTAGGTGGCTGCTTTAAGGCCTACTGGTGGATGTTATTTACTTTCCTCTCAAATTCAGGTTGTATCCTGTTTCAATAGGGCTGTACCTCTATTGAGTGTCTTTAGATGACTATTGTGTGTTGGGTGGATCTAAAGTAGAACTTATATTCTTTTTTAGGTAGCCAGCTATCTCCAGATTCGTTAAGCGTTTCACCTCTACTTTTAAGTCTTCCCACTCTTTTGCTACAGAGACGGGTGCGCCCATTAGGCTGCTTAAAAGTAGCTCATCTGGTTTCGGGGGGGTAGGCTGTAGTTCTTTTTGTCTTGTGTTCTTGCTAAACCATGATGCAAAAGGTACAAGGGTTAATCTTTGCTGTTTTTTGCTTTAGGGGTTCCCTTGCGGTACTGTGTGTGGTTTAAATACTGTTCGATCGCATCTACTTGGCTTGTCAAATGGTTTGTTTAGTTGGGTGGTGTATGTTTGTATTTGTGGTGCGATTGGCTCAAAAAGATTGTATTAATATCGCTCGATTGTAGGTCGAGTGCTTTATGTGTAAGCTACTTTTTGTTACTAAGTACACTTTCCAGTACACTTACCATGTTACGACTTGCCCTGGTTTGGGTGTGGTGTTCATTATGTATTTTTTTGATAATACTGCAGGGATGACGGGCGGTGTGTACGCACTTCATTGCATATTTCAGTTAGGCATTTTATTCTTATCTTACTGCTAAATCCGCCTTCAGCGGCTAATCTTTCGTAATCGCATTCGTATATTCCTGGTGGAAAATGTAGCCCATCTTTCTCCGCCCCATTAGTTACACCTCGACCTGTCGTGTTAATGTGTGTTGTTTAGCTTACTTTATTTCTTTCACAAGGTAGGCTGGCGACGGCGGTATATAGACTGTAGGCCAGGGGGGGTAGGGTTAATCGTGGGTTATCGGTTATAGGACAGGCTCCTCTAGGTTGTTGTGAAGTACCGTCAAGTCTTTTAAATTTTAAGTTTTTACTCGTAGTTATTTGGCGAACAATTTGTGGTTTAATTGTTGTATTACAGTTGGGCATAATAAGGTATCTAGTCTTAGTTTGTATCTCAACTTTCACGAGTGGAATTAGTTCTGGTTTAAGGTGGGGGATTCTTGTTGCTTATGGCTTTTTACAGCCTAGTGAAGTTCTTCCTTAATGCTTGTCTATATTTTAGTCGTGCTTTACGCCGGGGGTGTTATCTTGGGTTTGTCGTGTAACCGCGGTCGCTGGCACGACATTAACCAGCCCTGGTAGGCCCTTTACTGGGTCAAGTTTTCACTTATAGCCCAATACTAAGTACTGCTGCATGCCCGTGGGGGTGTGGCTTTTGCTTGACGTGAGGGTAGAGTAAACTCTGATGTCTTTTCCTATTTGGCAGGGGTTATTTCACTGTCATGTTGAGGCTTGCATGTATAAATAAGGGTAGAGGCAACAAGGGGTTTAAGACCAAGACCTCGAAAAGTGTTATACGGGCGTGTACCATCTTAGCATTTTCAGTGCTATGCTTGAGATAAGCTACGACAAC